TCAAGACCCAGAAATTCGAACCTTATAGTATCCAGACTTTTAGACCAAGCTTTCAAGATTAAGGGCACCCAGCTAGAAAAGCTATAGACATTTTTTAGGATTCCTATGCCCTTGCTTTCACGAAAAAATAAAAGTCGTTGGGTCCTCTGATGACCTATTTATCTTATTAAGACAGTCCTATTTTCGTCCAACCTTGAATTGAGTCCCCTCCGGAGAGGGCTCCTAGCAGCAAACTTGTATGAAGGATCCACATAGAAAGAAATTAGGTAGTTGGTCAGGTAAAGGCTGACCAAGCCAATGATGCTTAGCTGGTCCATTTACAGATCTCTTTACTGGGATAGATTCTGCTAACTGATTTCGTGGGAGTCTATTCAAACTATCTAATAGTAGAAACGATAACAAAAAGTACCCCACTTCTGTGTACCACTAGTGCTACAAAGGCTTTGATACAAGAAGGTCTTTGCCGATTCCTATCAACATGGTGCACAAGGGGATGTAGCTCAGATGGTAGACCAAGCAACCAAAGCCGGGGACCTAGGTGGGAATAGTGAAAGAAAGAGAAGTGTTCAATACAACATTTCTGAAGCTAACTTTGGAATATCTTTGTAAGGAAAGATTCAAATGAGTTTGGATTGTAAAGCGGAAGAAGATATGATGATTGGTTTAGTGGCCTATATACCAGATCGACCCCGTTCCGAGACTACTCGCCCATGTCGGGATTCCACCATACCATACGTTTATACAAGACTGAGCTTCAATCTCACCCAGCTATTCCTCTGTCTGATCAGCCGATTGTTTTGTTGCACGCCTCCAGTATATCCCGACTTATGCGCAGAAAATCCGCACACACTCCTCTTTCGCTCGAGAGATGGCAACTGAGCCGCAGAGCAGAGGCTGGCTGAAATCTGCAATCGGCTAGGCTCGGCTGAATCGCTCTTGTCCTCTACTCAGCTGGAAACGGACAAGTCTGTTGACGAATTCTTGCAAGCTGAGATTGCTCTTTCCGCAGCCCAAGAGGCTTTGAGGATAGCTCAGGAGGTCTTCGATCGCGTCGAAGCAAAGATGAGGACGTTAGCTTTTCGAAGCGGTGATCTGAAGCGAGAGATCGAAGAACTAAAAACGGAATAAATCTGCGATTCCCTTCGGTTCGATTGGAGGAAAAAAGCCACAGGGCCAGGGTGAAGCAGCTTCGAAAGCTGGAAAGAAGACGCTCGAGTTGCTAAGGAGGAGCTGACTGCTTTGAACCGTCTTCTTTGAATTCTTTTTAGCAATGTTGTCAATTTTGGACATGCTGCTATCGATCTAGTTTGATCGATAGTATCTTCTCTTTGGTTTCAATCCTTTCACTACTCTTTACTCTTTATCTACTAGTCATAGTTGCTTTCCCATCCTCCTTATGGTTTCCTAAATAACAAAACAATTCCCATTGGACCCGGTAATGGTAATTCACCTTCTTTCTTTTTTTCATGATTCGGGATATTCCGATTCTGGAAATGTGACATATCGAAACCCTTTCTTCGTTCGTTCTCTCCTTTTCCTCAGCCTTGGTGCTGCTTTGAGATTCCAGGTATTCTATTGTAAAAGTATAGTCCGTGCGTCGAGCCTTATTTGCATGTGTTGGAGTTGGGCTGTGATGGTGTCTTTGAGTGGGGAGAATCCGGGGCCGAGGGGATCCTTCCTATCTCTCTGCCTTTACCGGGTAAGTGAGCACCACTCTGCTGAATAAGGGAAGGGGCGGAAAAGCTTATCCTGTTCAGGGGCAGAGATGTCAATAGCTCGACCATTAGGGAGAGTGGATTGACTTTTCCATAGGGGGAGGTCTATGTCAATTTAGTAGACCAACGGAAGAGGGGTCAGTCAAAGTGAAAGGTAAAGGTCAGGCTTGCTTTTAGAGCAAGTGGATCCGTTGTTCGACGATGCCTATATCCCCTATGATGATGGCTTGGCCAATTGACCCTTGCCTTTGCTTGCCTTATTCCCGTGGCTCGCTTCGTCCTTGCTCTTTCCTAAGCTGTTGGAGGAGCTTATGTACGAAAGCTAGTCTTCGGATTTTGAGCAGTGGGCATAGGATGAAAATCCTCAATCCTAGGGTAGGGGACAAAGCGAAAAAAAAATATTATGTATGCTCGAGAAGGACATTTAAAGAGCGCTTTTAAGCCACATTGAGAAGGGGCAGTGGGTGGGTGAAATAGCCAAGGTTCCAATATCATCCAAAAAAGATAATTGAAGAAGCTCGGCCGGGAACGCACAGATATGATCTCTTATCCTTCCCCACCGTCCTAGCTTCGTAGTTCCGTGGATCCGAACGAAGTGGTTCCAACGAACCGGGTAAGGTATGAAGCAGCATTAGCCTTAGAATCCACATCTGAATCCCCCGTAGAAGCAGAGGAATCCGCATCCGATTGCTTCATATGAATCATACAAAGCAGCTGAGGCACCCGAAGCGGCAGAATAGGACACTACACTCCTTTTTCCAGGAAGGAAGGAAGAACGAGGCCTTTTCAGCCTGACCCGATGAAGAGGGGATTTCTAAGAGAGGGTTATAGTCCTACCAATACGTAGAGTAGCTCGGTAATGAATAGCCCAGCCCCCCTTACCCTGTGAAGTGAAGCAACCGAAACCCTATTTTCTTTGCTCTCCTCTGGATGATCAGTCTCCCAGTAATAGTCAAAGTAGTGAGCGGTCCAATTGTCTGGCGGAAGCTCGTTGTTGCGCTTAGGTTACGCTTTCCTACTATCAAACAAGACTACGAAGGAATGGATGCTGGGGAAGGACACTCTCCTTCGGTCTCTCCGCTTTCGATGGATGTCAAACTGAGTCTCATTGCCAAACCTTGCCAAGACGGCGAGGGGCATCAGGCTCCGAGCTCCCTTAAAATCCTTAGTCAGTCAGTCAGAGTCTAGTCTTATTGCCTAGCAGAAGCCTGTTGCGCATGATTCTTTCTTTCTCCGTTCAATCATTCTCCACACTTGAATTAGGAAATAAAATGAACCTCTTTGTGTCCGTCCCGTTGATGAGAGGATTTTCCCTGGCTGTCACCCATGAAGTTAGATCTCTAACCAGTGAAGAGTAGCACGGTAACAGGTCTCCTAAAGACTTCTCGTCGAGGCATAAATGCCTACCTCTTCTCTCGAAAGAAGATAAAAGGGATGGAAGCATCATAACACTACTTCTCGAAGATCGGATCATGTTCCAATAATGACATATGTATAGATGATTACGTGATTGGTTTGTGTTCATTCAAAGGAAGTAGGACACGGGCAGTCTCCCTCACAGTAGGGAGACTATAAGGTTCGAATTGCTTTCTCTGCTGGTGATCATCTTCTTTGTCCCGGTAGAGAACTGATCATCGAGTGCTTTCTTTCTCCATTGAAGTTCACCCTCATCTTCCTTCCCCACCCATCGCTCCGGGTTCGAGTAGCGGTCCGACAAGTTGAGACGAAAGATGTGAAACTTCATTCAGTGAGATTGGGTTAGCGCTTGTAGAATTGGAGAGCAAGATGGGCTTTGTGCCCTAGGAGATCTTTTATATATATGGTAAAAAAAAAATACAAGAATATACGGTATTTACACCGTATGTACAGAATAATATACAGCTAATAGTGCTCAGTCTACGAGAGGATTGCCCGTCTTGTTGGTTTGAGGTCTCTCGTTTGAACCGAGCGTGGAAAGAATTGAATTGTGCATGAATTGCTTATCATCAAATCATTGAAAAGAAATGGATCGAGCTGAGCCTACGCTGCTTCTACTGACTATGACTGGACAGCAGTGGACTCTTTGTCTGACCCTGCCACCTATATTTGATTTGATGAAGGAACCTTCACTGAAGCAATTGATTTAGTAGCCAGCTCAACTCCATTTAAAAGGTTAGCAGCGAAAGGGAAGGCTTCATTCCCGAGTGGACGAGAAGAAGGAGCAACCCCTATTCAGGGAAGAGAATGTATTTGACTAGACTAGCTACCGAGCTGACTCACGGAAGCTTGAAAGAAAGGGCTGAAAGACAGCTTCGGCAACAGAAACTCGAGCGGAGGAATACGGAAGAGAAGCGGATTCAATCTTAGCCTAAGAGCAGTTCAGAGAAGAGAATAAAAAGTCAACGGCCAATGACCCCTGATTCCTCTTAAACCGACCGATATGCCGAGATGACATCCAGCACGAGAGCAAGAAAAAGAGCTTTATTATAGGAGTCCTTATCTTACCCAACCCAATTTCTTGAGTTTATGGGAGTAAGAAGAACAGCTCAATTTGAAAGGTTAGCCGCGTACCAAAGAGCTCGATCAGCTATTCTGGTTGATGCCACTCGATAGGAAGCAGATTGCCCGAAGACTTCAAGCCCTGTTTCAGCTGAGAGCATTGATTCCCCTGGCACCTCTCTTCTATCACAGCATTAGAGGAGTGAGCCCGCCCTTCATTCATCAGGTCTCAAAGTATAGATTGTATGATAGGTAGGTGGAAAAGCTACAAGCCATCACCTTAGTTCCCTGCCGTCTTGTCTTTCTTGAGGAGCAAGAACATTCTTGAGTTCTCACTTGATCTCATGTCTTTTCCCTTAGATTATGTATTTGTTATTATAGAAGGCATTCTCTTTCTAGACAAAAAAAAGTTGAAAATATCTTTTAAAAAAGGCAAAAGCCACTAGACGAGAGGGGCAAGCAGCGATAGCAGCTCGACCTTAGGCAGAGCCGCTCAAACAAAGATAGCTTCTTGATCCACGTATCTCATTGATTTAGCGATAGGGGCGGAATGCCAAGCCGCTCTAACACCATTCCATTGGGGAGTCCCATCCCAGCCTTAGACTGACCAGACAGAGGCCAGCTTAGGGGCTGATTGACCTGACCTAACCGAATGAAGAAAGAAAAGTGTGGTTTTCCCGTGAGCTTTATCTAAGCTATTTCACGATAGGGATTGGAGATAGACTCAGACGCTAGCAGTTCCTTGTGAGATCAAGCAAGTCGAAAAAAGAATAATCAATCAGGTTCACAGTTGAAATATGCCCTCAAGATGCATCCACTGAGACTATGATTGTCTTAGAGGAATTTTTCAACGCATTGATTGTGTTAAATCAGCCACTCTCCTTTTTTTGACGGTCGGTGGGAAAAGCAAGTCTGGGCACTACCAAGCATTTTCCCCAGAAAAGCGATATCAAAAACTTATAGCATTTCAGGGCGAGGGCAAAAAAGAAAGCCAGTTTCGCTTTCAAAGTCGAACATAATCGGGCTTTCAGCGCTGAGTTTCCAGACTAAGTGAGTTACAAGACTCTGGGACTAAGAAGATCAGTTTCTCTTCATCACATCACGGGGCGCATGCGTCTATCGATCTTAGTCTTACTTAGTCTTAGATAAATTGGTGGTAGCCACTACGTCAAGAGCAAATAGTTGAGAGAGAGAAAGAGTTGATTGCCTTTTCCTCGATGAGTTGAAGGTTTGTGACTCCTTCGCTTCGACCGGACCTTCTTTCTTTAGTAGCGAGTAGAACTTGATTGACAGATATGGAGTTGAAACAGCATTTATTGTCACCATGACCAGCCTTGCCTTGACTGGTGGGTAAAGGAGAAAAAGTCTCAGCGCTAACTCACTAGACGGACAATCGACCCTAGGGAGAGAAGCTAGCCCGGCCTGGGAACATCACTTCAACTAGTGGCAGGTAGTGGAATTGAAGGAAAGCGGCAGCTAATTGAATGGGTTATGTCGCACCTGATTCATCTTCAACCGAAATGAAATAACATTAATGAAGGAATGCAAGTTTAGTTTTCCCCATATCGTCTGTCTTATTTAGACCCTGATCTAAATCTATTAGAAACGAACTGCCCTACGTTCAAGAAAGACTGTCTGGCTGTAGCCATGTCGAATGGAGAAGGAGAGGATTAAAGGGCAGAGGCACGAAGTTAAGCAGCTTTCCCAACCCAATACATAGGTTAAGAAGCGGAATGGGGCAAGGCCGAGGAACCGCCATCTCTTTTCATTTCGTAGGGTGACGGGTTACTATATGAGTCTTGCAAGGAATCAAAGACCTCTGGATGAGGTCTTCGGGAGTTTAGTTCCTGCGATGACCAGTAGCCCTTCCATTTATCGATTCAAGGTCTCGCCAAAGCTTAGGCAAAAGACCAATCAAACAGAAAAAGCAGACGTGATCTAAGCGAGTGAAGTGCCAATTCCCTTTATGAGGGTTCGAGTCGAAGCATACGAGCAGGAGTTTCGTACGAGTTTTAGACCAAGAGAGATAAGGGAGACTCGACTAGCAGGAGAGGACTGAGTTGAATATTCTATTACAGTGATATTACAGTGAATCTGGCTAAAGGAAGTCGTATGGTCTTACCCTGGGCATCCTAAGATATGCAATTATAGGAAATGGTTGGTTCCCCCAGGGACCAGAGAGAGGATAAAGATGGAATTTTGATGCAGAGAGTGAATGGAGTTCATATAGTTGTAAAGAAGGTACCGATGCACTCGTCTCTCGGGTTCACCCTATTCGGGTAGAGATTTGTGAGCTTAGGACCCACTTTGGATAAAGTCCCATGCTTAAACTTATCTTTCTATTTCATTGTTATAAAGCACACCTCAATCCCTATCGTCAAGGAGCAAAAGAATTTAATACCTCTAAGCTGACTGACGAGTTATATCTTATTATGAGAAGGCAGTACTTGATCCGACTTAGAAAGCCTTCCCCCACGAGTAGGGCGTGAAGTTGGAGAATTAATGAGAATCCGAGCGAATTAGCCAGCCCAATATATAAAAGAGATAGACTATTACTATTACATTAGCGAATGGCTTTGTCTTCAAGCCAGAGTAGACTGCAGAATGAATGAAAACTGACTATTCGTAGACGAAGCGAGCGATCAGTCTTCATATTGCGGGGTACGGTATTAAGACAGTCTGAGCTCGAAAGTCAGCTAAATAGAGTGAATCTGTAGGCGTTTATATCGGTTATTTAGTTCGGTTCGGTCAGTCAGATCTAAAGGCATTTAAGACGTGCTTTATATAGTCTGGACGTTAGTGAGGTAAAGATAGGCATTTATGTTCTACTTTGTGGGGAAGGAGTGCTAGCCAGTCCCAAGAGAAGAAAGCACTCTCAAAAAGCGAGATACAAGCAGTTCCGAGACTACGAGCTTGAGTTCTAACGCCTGTGGGCCTTTCGATCTAACTTTCTCCTTTCTGGATTCCTTTCATCTTAGTTTGCTTCCTTTCAAACAGAGGCTTCGTAGCTGACGCCAAGCACAGGCTACTTTCTTTCGACTGATTCCTTTTCTATTATCAAATCTGGAGTTTGAACATCTGCTCACTCGGCGGTATGGATAAGAGGTCGAGACCAGCCAGCAGTCTTCAACCAAAGAGGCACAACAGCGCATCGAAATGAGATGGAAGAGCTCAAAAGCAAGAAAAGGTTCCGAAGTGAAGCCCTTTGACCCCCTGCTCTCTATGTTAGGGGACTGGTGGAATGAAACCATATCTCATAGGTTTTTTAGGGAAGATTCCAGTACCGCTACCACTTCGAGTGCGAGAAGGAAGCCTGATGAAGAAGATTACTCATCTGGGAAAACCTGATCTGGTAGGGAAACCTTAGATGGCGAAGCTACTGACTATTGGTATTGGCTTCAGTGTCAGCAAAGTAAGGGGGATCAGGAATAAGGAACGAACGCAGCACTGACGCTCTTTCTTTTGTAGGGAGCAAAAAGCCCTTGAATGCAGTCTGATTCCCCTGCTTATGAACCTGCCAACGAGATGGAAGAAAGGAGGTAACATGAACGGCAGCTGAACGCCACGCTGCGATAAGAGCCTTTAGGCGAGGAGGGGCTAAGTCTACTTCCGCATCTAAAAAATTCTCCCGTTTCGGGCCGGTGGGTTTGAAGCCAGGTCATGGTATACGGTTGAAGTCAAAAAACCCCCACTCTGACAACGTGGGAAGAGCGAACCCTCCTCATGGAAGTTCCTCGCCTGTGAAGTGAAAGAAAAGAAAAAGGAGAAGCCCTAGCTAGCGTACAAAACTGTTTAGAGAAGGCAACCGATTTCGGAAATTGAGTTATCGAAAGTCTTTCCGGCTGGATCTCCTGGTTAATAACCTAACAGAACTTTTCAAAAGAAAATGTGGATTCAGCTTATAAAGAGCTATTGGATGGGAAAGATTTGGCCTTCATGACCTGACAGCACAAGGAGTCTGGCCGTGCCATGAAATGAATAAAGTAGGTATACTGGATCGATTGGTTAGACAATTCTTGCCCTTACACCTCCCCCCCGATCTGGAACAACAAATCTACTCCTTTGCTTGATTAATTAAATCGATCAGCACGGGAACCGCTAAAGCCCTCGGGTACTCCTTTTAGAATACAGTGACTCCCGCATATAGTTTGAGTAAAGCGAAGAAGTGAGTATATGAAATCGAAGCGCATTTGAATAATCGATCATATAGCTTGTGTGCCACGAGTGATCAGTCTGCGCAAAGTTAATGTAAGGTTAGCGTAAGAAGAAGAAATATGAAAGACCATAAGAGAGAATAACTACAGTCTATAAACTTATTACAATAGAAAAAAGACTGATAGATGAAGAAAAAGTCTATTGTCGTACAAGAATGTAGAATTTCATATGTAAGTCATGTATTCTGGAACTGACATCTTTCACTTGTTCAAGGCAGCACAAGCGGTAGCCAGGGGGAAGGCCTTCACTTCAGTCCGTTGGTGGAACTCCTCCAAGGGAATATGGCTTTCTACTAACTAATACTAATCGTCTTTCTCTTTTTCTCATTGACACGCAATCGAATGATGGAGACGACTAAGCTAAGCTTCTAACTAGGTAGGAAAGGCAGAGAGCTCGTCCCTCTAGCAAGGAGTTACTTCTCCCATTGATAAAATGAATGAAGGAAGGAACTAGCAAGTCCTTACCTTACAGTTAGTCTCGAGTTTCGTTATCACAGTCGTCCCCAAGCCAAGAAGCCTGCTTGAAGCAATGGTTCCGGCTTGCTTGTCATTACCAGAAGAGCATATCCGGACAAGGGTAGAAGGACCATCTCCATGTTTGAAGACTTGATCACTTCCATCAGGTCTAGTTCAGAGTCCATTGGATAAGAATACAAGATAGGTTGTTTTTAACAGAAGGAGCTACCTCCGATTAGCTCACTGGCTTTGAGTTAGAAAAAAGCCGGAGTGACTTCTTTAACTAGGGATGGCTTTGGGATATCAAACAAGGTAGGCTTCACTTGAAACCTTTAACCCAAGGGGACTACCTCTTATCTTAATCTTAGTTAAGGAGAAAGGCGTGGAAAAATGTCCATACACCTCATAAATGCCCTTTCCCTTCGTTATCTCTACATGAGTGAAACTCAAGCACTCGAATATCAGTAGATTAGCGTCACGCCAACGCAACTCTCAAACCATCGGCGAGAGGGGAGGGATAGTAGGTCCGGCTATGACTTTCATAGGAACCGTTGGGCCACTATGCCATAGTGAGAGTAGGGACCCATCCCATATGACTCAGAGTCAAAGAAAGCTCTTAGCCTCCGACCAGTGAAGATCAGGAAGCCGAGAGGCGGATGAGCACCTGATCGTTTTCTACGCAATTCATTGAGTTGATGGAGTACCGAGAATAGTCTTTAGCTAGAAGCTCAGAGGCTTCAGAGGCGCCAGCCATTAGCTCAAGTTAACCCGCACTTCCTAAGGTTACGGTTACGGAACGAAGGAGCCCGAGCTATATGCTTAACACATGAAATTCTATGACAGATAGGGATGTCGATAGAAAGAAGGGAGTAGAGTAGACATCTTCACATACTCTATTTTCAGATCTTTTTGTTCAGGCAGGTGCCGCGGAGAACATTATCTTTCATTCCTCAGTCGCTTGCCTTGCCCGAAGTTTTATCAGTAGTTCGGCTTTTTGCCCCAACACTCGACTTCAAGCTTAGGTAGCCGTAGCCATTTCGGATTCGGGGACGGGTCCGCGCAGTAGGAGAAAGCCTTTAGGTCTAACTCTAAGACTTCAACCTATCTTTCATCAAGCCAGAAAGCAACCAAAAAAGCCACTTGAGCAGAGGGACAGCCGGCTCAAAGAGCGAAGTTTAAAGGGCTCAGTGCCTCATAGCTGTTCCGAGCCGCATTTACTATGTCACAGTCCAATCGAAGAAGCTCGTATCCGCGTCGGACGAAGAGCTTTCTCAGACTCCTCAAACATGGGAGGGGAGTACGGTCATAGAACGAGTCCCGAACCCGAACCGGTCAAAGACGGACCTGGCATACTCTGATTAATAATCTCAGTTCCCAGGCTATTAATGAAGAGGAAAAGCCAAATCGATCATAACAGCACTTCCAATAGTGGAATCAACGGATTGCTCGATGTAATTGAGAAACTGAACCAAAGGCCCTCTCTCTGTAGGACTTGCTATCTATGCCACAAGGCTACTTCAAGGCAAGCTATTTTAACAACGGGGTTTTCTTTTTACGATATTCCATGAAACTTAGGAAAGCGTCCCACAGACATAGCATACTAATTCCGTCTATTTAACCTATAGGTTAGATAGACTCTTCCTTCCTAATTCCAAGCTAAAGGTAAAGGCTAAGAGCCGATTTTTCCATCAAAAAAGCGGATTATATAAAATTTTTTGGATAAAAGAAGGGCTACGCACCTTCGCCTGTTAAGAACCAGGGCCGGAGACTGCCTTAGTTGATTGGCTCACTACTTACTATCTATAAACCATATAGAATGGGTACCGTACTGGCTTGCCCGGAATAACAGGAATGAGACCGCACTAACTGACTGACCCAAGCCTGCCTAAAAATATACAGGGGAGTATAGGTGCCGTAGTAACTCCTTGGCTGAGTATCATGCCCTGGCTATCGAATTGAAAGGCAAATTCATGGGGGTCGCCATTGAATATACTCCCAAGGAGTTTGAATCAAGAAGCCAATGAAATGGCTCGACGTTGCCTCGGGAGTCAAACTGCCATTTCAAAAACTCATTACAGTTTAAAATAAACGCCCATTGGCCTCAGTTCATGATAGAGAGAACTCTTGAAGTCATGCAAGTTGATTCTAATATTCTAATGAGTAAGATTGGAAAACTCCTATCATTAACTTTCTTAAAGATCAAAGTGAAAAGACAGATAGAAAAGAAAGCTTAGATCCTTGAGATATGTCCTCATTGATAACCACCTCTGTAAGAGAAAAGCGAAAAGCGTGGATGGTTTGCTTCTTAAATGTTTAGGCAAACATGAATCCATGCTTCTTGTTATAGCTGAAGTCCACGAAGGGATTTTTTGAGCTCATCAGGTCTGAGTCAAAATGAGATGGTTAATTAGGAGGCATGGCTATCATTGGCCAAGTATTGAGAAAGGATTGCAATCAGTATGCTAAAGGATGTAGTTTTCGGGCGCTTACTCTGCATCCAATGAGATGCTGCTAATCAAAAGGCTAGAAGCTCAGTCCGGAACGCTGGATAGTCGAAAACACGGAACCAATCAACCAAGCCCAACCCACGGAAGCTTTTTTCACGCTTCAGGTGAATAAATAGCAGTAATAGCTAATAGCTTTCACCCGCCAAACAAACCCACTCTTGCCAAGCATGAAAGAAGGAGTCCTTGAAACTTGACTTGCTACCTCTCAAACTATCGGCCTAGTCTCATACTATGTTGTATGAGGATTTGAAGCCTCCTACTCTATTATTCGACTTGAAAAGAAAGAAGAAAAAGACGCAGACAGACAGCATAAAAGAACTCAAAGTAACTGAGAACAGCATTGAGTCTATTCCCTCGGATCGACTCTCGATTGACCTCAAGGTAGGCATCCATTGGATGGAATCCAAGCAGAGACATCTAGATTCGCTTTTTCCCTGTTCCGACCTCAGAAGCTAGTTAATTAATTAGAGTCGGCTCCGGGAGACGGCTGGGATGATTATCATAAATGACGAGTATACATCCAACAATTCTTTGGAAACCGATCCTGGAGAGCAAGCCTACCTTTATTGGGATTTTCTATCGATCGATAAGCACGGGTGGGGTGGACCCGTGTAGAATTGCCCTCAATGGCTAGGCCTGAATTCTGCAAAGGAGCCTAGTTACGATCCCTATCTTGACTTTGGACAAAGGAACTAGGGTTGCCACTCTCTAGTGAAGACCGGACTCTAAGGGTACCAACCTGGCCTGCATGCATATATTTATTTACCATTTTTGTTAGAGGACCGAGCAAGCAGTGCTCTCACTTACGGGAACAAGAACTACTCAAACGTGTTTTAATTTTAAAGACCTCAGCCCTACAATTTACAGGTAGTCAAGCTCCTTGCTGCTTTCTTACGTCTGCAGCTGTCGCTCTAGGTGGGACTAGACAAAAAGGCTCCATACGGGGGAACCTGGTTCTTTACTACTCTCTATCTATAGATGCCAGCAAGAACCACTAGGACTGAGGATGCTACTGGTTTTGAAAGGTCGGGCATAAGTACCGCGGAGAAGACTGATCACTTTCATCTGACTTTCCTTCGCCCTTTGTGACTGCTAGTGAAGTGGCAACTGGATTGCCTAGTGAAATGCTATATCGATTGAACGTATGACCTAGCAGCAGACACCGGAGGCGCGAGCCCTTACTATACTATACTTTCTCCCGAGGGCATGGTGGGGTCACTTCCTTGGAGCTAGGAGCATTGGATATTCTCATAAAAGCTGATTCAATCGGGTTAACTCAGGTAAACATATAATAATACGTTTTTTTCAAGTTTAGGCATAATCATATGCTTCTCACTCAGAAGACCCATTGGAAGTATAAGTATCATATCAGTAGCAGGATAAATCCCTTTAGCTCCTTCTTTCATTGCTACTATTTTATCATTCTATCACGAGTGGGAGCCAGTTGGCTAAGTCCCTCCCCCAAGGACCACTGGAAAGACCATTTCCAGGCCAGTTTCTTGGAAAGCCTTATATGACCTTAAGGAAAGAATCAATCCTTCCAGTTCTGGCATAGTGATAAGGTCTTTCCGTGTCGTGCCACCAGGCTACTTAGTTTCCTTACTGCCCATTGCTAGGCTAATCCGATGCATTTCTGCTTATCTTGGATGGGGTTGGTCAGAACTAAGAGCTATTGAGTGAGTTTCATTCCCTGGAGTGTCAGTTCCGAGTGATCAAATTTCTGTCCTAGGAGCATCTCGTTCTATTCCTTCTGCAAGCAAGTCTGTAGGAGTCTTTATCCTTTCAAACGCAGGAAGGACAGATGGGCAGTTAGCCCTGTCACTGCCCTATAATACAGATATTATTATTTAGGTAATATCCACAAAGCTGCTATTGATTCATCCGCAGTTATAAAAACCTCGCCTCGGAGACCTCCTTTCTTTTGAGTGGGCTTTTGAAATCTGATTTTTCTGACTCTTCTTCGTCTCTCCTTTGACTAGTCTCCTTGTCCGGATGTGGGGGTAAATGCACGAAAAGAGCTGTCAAATCTTGTCCCAGAGGTTGAGATTTTAGCCAGTCAGTATACCAGGACAATGGGCGAAAGCCCGATCCAGCAATATCGCGTGATCAGTTAGTCATTCGCATTCAACTCGAGCTTTGCCTTTCTCATAAGAAAATGGCTCGGGAATGAAACTTACCGTACCGCTTGAAGGGCCTTTCTTTAGTAAAGGAAAGGGTATTAGGCTGTTATGCTATAAAGAAAGAGAAAGCTTTTACACAGGGGGTCATCAAACAGCGATTTTCGGTATAGGAGTTATTAGCCGGATTTGGATGTCCCACCGGGAAATAGGGAAATCGGGCTTTCTCGCCCACCAGAAAGAAGCGGTGAGAAATAGGGCTTTGGCCCTGGGGAACAATCAAACAAGGGTTTCGGGTCCCAATCGAGAATCAAATCTAAGGCCATTCGCGCTAAACCAAAATAGTGTTTTCGGTCGTTTTCGGGCTGCCTCCCATGGGGGATCAGGAAATGCGATTTTCGGTATAAGAATTGCGCGTCGACTGCTATAACCGGGGAAAGGCTTTCAATGCTGTATCAGGGTTTCGGGTCGTTTCCCAGGGAGAAAGGGGGCATTTCCCAGGATCCTCTGGATCTGGTTTGTTAAAGCCAGGGAGAAAGAGTGCTTTGTCGCCCACCAGCAGCGGGAATAGAAGAGTTTGGGCCCGGACCTAGGGGAATTAGGGAGAAGAGCGCTTTCTCGCCCACCAGCACCAGAAGCGGGGAGAAAGAGCGGTTTCGCGCCCAATTTATCTCCCTTATAATAATTGCGGTAAGCAAGAGCGGTTTCGCGCCCCTATAGAGAAAGGGAAAGCAAGAGAGGTTCGCGCGGCCCAACAAACAAGAGGGTTGGCGCGTGTAACTGGAACCCCTGCCCATGAGGTAGATTCCCTGTTCGCGGTCGATCAATCAGATCCTGGGTTGGCATCCCAATCGAAAAGGCCCAAGTCTTTACAGAAAGATGCGCGAAATCGGCGTTTTAGGTCGTTGTTGACTGTTTTACAGGGGGGGTAAGAAACTCGCATTTTCGATATAGCAGATGTGAATCATCTTTTCATGTCCCACCGAGAAAGCCATAGAGTATGGGCGGGTGCCGGGTAAAGATAAATCAGGTTTTCAGGGACCAATGCGTAACTCCCTTTTCCAGAGAGGGTCTCTAGGGCAACAAATGAGGGAGTCGGTTGAAGAAGGGCTTTTTCAGAGGACAACGCAAACCCAACTCCCAAGAGAGTATGGGCGCTGGGGAACAATCAAACGAGAGTTGATCTCCATGGAGTTCCTCGCCCAACCGGAAGACGAAGTGGTTCAGCTTTTATTTATTACATTAGGCTCTTTGAGACCTTCTTGCTAGCCTAAACGTCTTTTTGAAGCTATTTAAGAAACCAATGCAGCGAGAGAAAGAGGATAGAGTTCAGGTCAATTACATCGAGCCTAGCATTAGGAACTAGCCAAGCCAAAGGCTGATTAGGAAAGGGTCAAAGAAAGAAGGCATGGTCAAATCAGGCTCTTTCCAGACCTAGTAGCAATATCCTGTTCCGGGGAAAGATGCGATTCGGATCCCAAAAGTGTGAAACAACATACTGCCACTGGCTCAA